AATTGCGAGATCTCGAATCAACTTGTTGGTATTATGGTATTTCTCAGCATAGAAGATGAGACTAGGGATCTTTATTTGTTTATAAACTCTCCAGGCGGATGGGTAATACCAGGAATATCCATTTATGACACTATGCAATTTGTGTCACCGGATGTACATACAATATGCATGGGATTAGCCGCTTCAATGGGATCTTTCATTCTGGTCGGAGGAGAAATTACCAAACGTTTAGCATTCCCTCACGCTTGGCGCCAATGAGTTTTTATTTGAGATGAGAAAAAAAGAAGACTATGCCTTCGCTGTATCAAATATGAATCAAATAAAAAAATAAAATAAAGAATAAGTAATAATAGCATGGCACTTCGAGTTCGATATGAACAAACATTATTGTTTTTTTATAACATGAGATTTTTGTATCGAGATAGTAGTATGAAAGAAGGGTTATTCCCAATTTGATCTTATGTGTCAAGAGTAAATTTCAGCGTCACAAACCATTTTTCTTCCACACCAGAAGTCTCTTTCTTATCTTTATGTTATGAGAAAACGAGTCAAAAAATGGAAAAAAAAAATAATTTTCTTCTTCTTGGATCGTATCAAAAAGAAACTTTGGGATTGCTAAATCACAGATGAGATAAATATATAAAGCAACAGAACCATCATAGTATTTTTTTTTATACTACGAAAGGAAGGGTGGTAAATGGATCATTTAACGATTTGGATCGGATGGGTTCTATTTCTTTTTTTCGATAGAATTTTTTATATCGAAAAATAAATTTCATTGCAGAGCCGTATGCAATGTACAAAAGATGCCCGTACGGTTGTTTAATTCTATTTCTTTTTTTTTTTTTTTTTATCTTCCCCCTTGCTTGAACTCAATCATGCAAGATAGAGATAGAAGAACCGTTCATGATGTTATATCAATATCATCAGGGTTATGATTCACCAACCTGCTAGTTCTTTTTATGAGTCACAGTCAGGGGAATTTATCCTGGAAGCAGAAGAACTATTGAAGCTTCGCGAAACCATCACAAAAGTTTATGTACAAAGAACGGGCAACCCTTTATGGGTTATATCCGAAGATATGGAAAGGGATGTTTTTATGTCAGCAACAGAAGCCCAAGCTCATGGCATCGTTGATCTTGTAGGGGTCTAAAATGAAAATGTTGGGAATTTCGTATAAATGTAGAATTCCATTTACAAATTAGAAATTTGAATTTTACGTGATTTGATATTGAATAGAAATCATTCATAATCATCAACCATCAGGTTAAGATCGATCTAAGCCAACCCGATCTATTCTATCTAGAATGAGATTCTATAGACACGACATGCCAACCATTAAACAACTTATTAGAAACGCAAGACAGCCAATAAGAAATGTCACGAAATCTCCCGCTCTTCGAGGATGTCCTCAGCGTCGAGGAACATGTACTAGGGTGTATGTGCGACTCGTTTAGTTCAGATCATGAGTTTGAAGAAATGAAAAAAAAAAATTATTTAAGACCACTACCAATGAATAGGATAGATAGAGTGGAAGACGGGCATTAAATTGACTATTTTATAATATCTAAAAATGAAGATCTATCATCGAACTATTATGTTTATGTTATGGAATTTATGGTTTCTATTGGTGTAAATCCAATCACTCCGTTTGAGATGAGAAGAAATTCTCCATTGGTAGCAAAAAGTTATCCATTAAGCGGAGGAAATAAATTTATAAGAAGCAAAAAGGTTATGCTCCTATTCTTGAAAAAACGGACTAACAGGGTTAGCTACCCAGCCAACTTTCAGAATTAAATGCCGTCACTGTATGGATAGCTTTTTTGTGAAAAGGACTATTTATTACTTTCTAATTAGAATTGAAAAAAGAATTCTAATTGAAAAATAGATAGGTAGAGCCAAAGAGTGTGAACTATACAAGTTCACAATAAAATTTTATGAAATGAAATAAGAGGCTCCGGTGTATAGAGAGGACCTCACCGTTTCAGAAGTTGCCATAGAAACGAGGGAACCCACTATTCTTTTTTATTTAGTAGCATTTTCGAGATACCCGGAAGAAAAAATCGTGGTCGGGAAGGTCATAGTAGCAAAAGCCATTGGAATTTATAGTTTATATATCGGAATAATCCGTTTTGTTATTAATCGACCGGAGGAAAAGGGTGACTGAAAGAAGAGAAATCAATTAGTTATTCAAGAGAGTTTCATTTGATTCAATGACCAGAGTTAAACGAGGATATACAGCTCGGAGACGTCGAAAAAAAATTCGTGTATTTGCATCAACCTTTAGAGGGGCTCATTCAAGACTTACTCGAACGACTACTCAACAAAGAATGAGAGCTTTGGTTTCCTCTCATCGAGATAGGAGCAGGAAAAAGAGAGATTTTCGTCGTTTGTGGATCACTCGTATAAATGCAGTAACTCGCGAGGAAATGGTATTCTATAGTTATAGCAAACTCATACACAATCTGTACAAGAGACAATTGCTTCTGAATCGTAAAATACTTGCGCAAATAGCCCTATCAAATAAGAATTGTTTTGATATGATTTTAAATAAAATAATCAATCAAAAAGAAAAATTAAATAAAGGAAGAAAATAATCTTAATAGAATCTACTATACAAGAAACAAGAATGATTGAAACAGAATTTCCCGGAGAATGGACTCCGGGAAGATAGAAGAAAAAGAAATGAAGATTTGAGTAGTAGGAATAAACGAACATCTTTCAAGAAAAAAAAGATTGCTTCCCCATTTTTCCTTTTTTATAACACAAGAATCCAATCTGGATTCTATATTCTAGGTTTTTCGAGCAAAACATTAATCTGAGCTTGAGTTCCGATTGGAGTTTTGAAGAGTATATCTATTTATTTTTGGTTCGAGGACTAGTAGTTCTAGGGATCGACTCCACTCTATCCAATTGTTTCTCATTATTACGAAAAGGTAACGAAGATAAAATACGAGCTTGTTTTATAGCAATAGTAATTAATCGTTGTTGTTTCAAGGTCAACCTATTCACCCGTCTAGATAAGATTTTACCTTGTTCACTAATAAATCGACTAATTAAACTCATGTTTCTATAATCGATTCGATCCCCCGATACAATTGGGGGTAAACGCCTACGAAAAGATCGCTTGGATTTACGAAAAAGTTGTTTGGATTTATCCATGGTTTGCTTATCCCTTGTTTGTTTATTCCTTATGTATAAAATAATATAGAAAATACAATTCTATTTTTTTTTTCTTATTCATTGAAGATCCGACCAAAAGAGGATTTGGTTTGTATTATATATATATTATGTTAAGTCCCGCTACTCGAAAAAATCACACACGCATTCTGTTCCATCTATTTCTTTATTTCCCCGTGAATTGTATACTTTTGACAATAGCGACAAAATTTTCTCAATTCTAATCGATTGGGTGTATTGTGTCGATTCTTTTGAGTAATATATCTAGAAATGCCCGTCGATTCTTTATTGACACCCTTTCTAACACAACAGGTACATTCCAAAATCACTATAATTCTGATATCTTTACCCTTGGCCATGAACCTCCTTTTCATTTTGGATCGACTTCATTTTAGAACTCTTCTCATTTTTTTTTTTTTTTTTTTGATCCGAACCAAATAGAAAATAAAATAATTAATAAGAAGAAAACGAAAAAATTTATATTAATAAAAGTTACTAACTAGAAATGTAATTTGTAAAGATTCTTTTTTCAAATTATAATAATTTGAATGACTTCGAAGCACTATAATCTAAATTAGGAATTACTATAACTATAAAGAAAGATAGTCATGTTCATTAATAGAAGAATATTCAGAATCTAGTAATAATTAAGTAATACAATTTTTTCTAACTAGGAATTCTTCCTATCCTAATCTCAGTATTTTCTTATTTATATATTAGAATTTCATCGAACCACCCCTAGACTGGATCCACTTTTCCATTTCTTTTTCCCAAAATTCTATCGTAGATTCATTTTATCTTGACTGAGGTTCGATATACTTTTTATTTCTTCTTTCCTATCCTAAATCAAAAAGAAAAGGGGAGCGAAATTGGAGCCATGTTACGTAGAATTGATCTAAAATCTTCTTCATTTCTTCACATATCAATAAAAGAATTCAATAAAAATGAAAAAAAGGGGAATGACAAGGCATCTGGAAATAAACGATTAATTTCTATCAATAGACCCGCTAAAGATCCAAACCAGAGAGTGGTTAGCACAGGTGCCGTGGAGAGATATGTTTTTATATCTTGCATTTAAAATCCTCCTTCTTCTTTTATTTTATATTTCCTTTTTCTTGTAATTCTTTATTTTTTTCTTTATTTGTATTGTATATTGTAATACATATATAGTCTAGTTCGATATTCTAAATTCTAATACATAGATCATAGATAACCCAATCTTGTAGTTTAAGGTCATTTGTTTTTGCAAGAAATTGAATTAGAATTAGGAATTACTAACTAAAATGCATATTACAAAGATCCAGCAGATGAAATTTTGCCGACAAAAAAAATGACAAGAACATTCTATATTATATATCTATAGTTAGAGGAAAAAAGAATGATGTGGAAAACAGGACATGAATTTTGTACAATGACACTGTACAACAATTTTTAAAAGGGATGTAGCGCAGCTTGGTAGCGCGTTTGTTTTGGGTACAAAATGTCACGGGTTCAAATCCTGTCATCCCTACCTATTCTTTCTCCTATAAAAAGTTACGAGGGATTCATTGGGGATAAAATTAGGCATAATATTTTATTTATACAGACTCTATTTACGCAATACCCTTTGAAATATTTTTATTTACAATCATATCTACTGTTATAGGATATAATAAAGCGCTCTTAGTTCAGTTCGGTAGAACGCGGGTCTCCAAAACCCGATGTCGTAGGTTCAAATCCTACAGAGCGTGATTCCATTCCGTTTATATTATGCTGAATTACCGATAAATAGCTTGACAAAACAAAGTATAATTGCAACTTGAATTTGACCTCCTACAAGG